ACGGGCCCGTGCTTTTTCTAGCTGTTCAATGGCCCCGCCACGTAATTCTTCTGAATTTCGAATAGTACTCAAGATCTTCTGTTTTCGATTATCTAATAAATCGCTTAATGAAAGTAGATTATCTTGGCATTCATTTGAAAACTTTCATAATCCCTTCCCGAACCAAACATGAATTTTTCAATTCATTTGGCTCTCATGCTCAATTACGTCATGGTCACTGCCCATATCTTGTTATGACTGTAATGAGCCTATCCTCTTTTCTCTATTCAGATTCACACCCCTCAAAAATTGAAAAACGGATTACGAATACTAATTCAAGATCATAATAAAATTTTGAGGACTCTTCTGACCAAATAAAAAAAATCTTAAATTGTCAGCAAAGTTGCTTTTTTTTTTAGTGAAATTCAAAGAATTCGTTTCACTTTCTACATACATTATATATTACATAGGTCATCGATTTGGCATTTGATAAGATAATATAGAAAAAAATTCATGTGACCCGCAATACAAAAAAGATTTCAAATAATTTTCTCGACATGAGCGTTCTATATCGAACAAAAAATTTCAACTAGTCCTTCATTTCAAATTTCCAATGACGATAGTAGTAGAAAGAATACCATGCTATGTTTGGACTTCAAAAGTTTCGCTTTAACCATATAATATAATTAATCCCGCATTATTGGTTGATTGAGAATCAAAGCAAAGCGGATTTACCAAAAAATTACGAAATGCTACGTTTCTTAAATAGTTTCAATATCATTGTCATTTTTTTTTTTGAATTGAAAAAATTCACAACGAATTTCAAAATGCATAAGTAATTCGCGAGATCATGCACCTTTTACTTTAAATTTGAGTTTTTAAAAATAGTTAAAGTTCAAATGAAAATAATGAAAAAAAAAAAAGTGCAGCTGGGCCAGTCCAGCCTATTCTTGAAATAAACAACTCGCACACACTCCCTTTCCAAAAAAGATCAATACACCAAATACTACACTTAGATTTATTGGATTTGTTGCTAAAATATCGGTATTAAACCCAAAACTCCCGGCCAGCGGCCATTGGCCCAAGGAAAGGAAAGAATCGGTTAGATTTTTCATACAATCTCCTCTCTGTTTTTTACAGATAGATAAACAAAGAATAGCTTTTCTTTTTTTTGTATCACTTCTCTTATATATACTTCTATATATTCTTATATTCTATTCGATTTATATAAATTTCTTATATCTATAGAATTGATTTCGAAATCACTAGCGATTTTCTATTTTTTTTTTTTTCCCTCTCTCTTTCTATATCGATATAGCGAAAAAAAAAAAAAAATAAAGTTTATGGATTTTTTCAATTCAAAATCCCTAATCCTAATAAAAATAATACTTATTAGTATTTTAGAATTAGCTAGCAAATTTCAAGTTTCATATCAATTTCGGAATATTTCGTTGTTGGACGACTCTTTAAGTTTCAATTTCTAAGAACGGGAAGGAAGAAAGCGGATCGGTATGCGAATTACTCATCCTTAAATCTTTCCTTCCCGGGCAGGGAGTCGTGTCCCACATTGTAAATTGTAGGAGTGAATTATTGATATAATTCCAGCAATAAATTCAGAAAATAAGTCAAAATTTTCTATATCTATCTATACTATATATATTTGTAATTGTTTAAGTTTAAGTGTTTAAGACAAGATTAAACAAAGGGATTTGCAAATAACAGCGCTAAAGCGACAACCAATCCATAAATTGTTAATGCTTCCATAAAAGCCAGACTAAGCAATAAAGTACCTCGTATTTTTCCCTCCGCCTCGGGCTGTCTTGCGATCCCCTCTACAGCTTGGCCCGCAGCAGTCCCTTGGCCAACCCCAGGTCCAATAGAAGCAAGTCCGACAGCTAACCCAGCAGCAATAACGGAAGCGGCAGAAATCAGTGGATTCATGATAAATTCAATTTCTCAAAAAAAAAAAAATGGTTAATGATACAATCATTCAATGCATTATAGATGAATTATTCCATCACTCAGTTTGATCCAATCAAAGTAACTAAAAATAAAAACTCCAACTTGAAGTAATAGAATAATATTATTGAATCATCAGAACCGATTCTTTATCGTTTTTTGAAGTTGGATTCTTCGGAATCCAAAACCAAAGACGTCTATTGGAATCCCTATTGAAATTCATAATATTAGTAGGGTCTTAGATAGTTTTAGGTCATATATAACTATTCAATATCTAATATCCTATATACATGTGTTTCTTCCAGAATGTAAACCAACTTAGTTGGATCTTAGATCCAGTAGAATTCTTTTTGAACGGGAAAAACTCCCCAGCTGAATTCGATATCGATAATAGTTGAATTCTAGGTACACAATTTAAAACTGGCTAATTTATTTTGTGAAATCGCGTTTTTTAATTCTTCTCTTGCTTTATGATTATTCCGCATGGGTCGAATTTACCTAGAAAAAAATTGGTTAAGGGGAATCGTTTCCTAGAAATTTTCATTAGCATTTTATTCTATTTTTTTTTTTTATTCTTTAAATTAAAATATTTTTTATTTATTTAAAAATATTTATAAATATAAATATTAGAATTTATAAAAAAGAAAATAATAGATACAAAAGGACATTTATTTTAGGAAACCGATCCTCTTTCATTTTTTTTAGAATCTCCCCTAAATATTTTAGGGGAACCTTTTTTCCTATTACGGTATATTATAACTGCCTTAACTTAATTAGTTCTCCTTTATTAGTTATCTATTTTGATGTTCCCCAACAAGTAGATTATCGTGAGTTCCGCTATTATTTTGGTCGAAATTCAAAAAACAACTATTTATAAGTGAAGTCAATGATGACCCTCCATGGATTCTCCTATATAAGCGGCGGCTAAAGTTGCAAAAATAAGAGCTTGAATACCACTGGTAAATAATCCAAGGAACATGACAGGTATAGGAACTACTGAAGGTACTAAAGAAACAAGAACAACAACTACTAATTCATCGGCTAAAATATTTCCGAAAAGGCGAAAACTAAGTGATAAGGGTTTTGTAAAATCTTCCAAGATGTTAATGGGTAAAAGGATTGGAGTAGGTTGAATGTATTTACTGAAATAACTTAATCCTTTTTTGCTAAGACCCGCATAGAAATAGGCTACGGAGGTGAGTAAAGCTAAAGCAACAGTAGTATTTATATCATTCGTGGGTGCGGCTAATTCTCCGTGGGGTAACTGTATGATTTTCCATGGTAAAAGAGCCCCTGACCAATTACAAACAAAAATAAATAGGAACATAGTTCCTATAAAAGGAACCCATGGACCATATTCTTCTCCAATCTGGGTTTGGCTCACGTCTCGAATGAATTCAAGGACATATTCGAAGAAATTCTGCCCGTCATTCGGAATGGTTTGTGGATTCCGAACAGCTATACTGGCTGAAACTAATAAGATAGCAATTACAACCCAAGAAGTAATAAGTACTTGACCATGGACTTGAAAACCTCCTATTTGCCAATATAAATGTTGGCCTACTTCTACACCCGATATTTCGTATAACACTTTTAATGTGTTGGTGGAACATGATAGAACATTCATATTACCCTCTGACAGAAATGGAAATTCCAGGAAATTATTTTAATTCAACCATCTCTTTTTCTACTTGCTTATTTGAATTTTTTGATACGAACTAATAACATAATATCCCAACTCATTTTTATCTCATTTCTATAATTAAATTCAAGAATAGTAAACGATTCGATAAATTTCTGGAGGTTCAAAAAAAAGAATTCTATCTTATTATTAATTACGTATTTCGTATATAGCTAGAACGACCCTCACAAATTGCGAATACTAATTTGTTAAGAATTAATCGGATTGAAGCTATAGCGTCATCATTTGCTGGAATTGAAATATCTGCCAGGTCGGGATCACAATTTGTATCGATTAAGCAAATTGTTGGAATTCCCAAAGTGATACATTCTCGAAGAGCTGTATATTCTTCTTGCTGATCAACGATAATTATAATATCGGGTAACCCCGTCATATATTTAATCCCACCCAGATATGTTTGCAAGTGGGATAATTGTCTCTTGAACATAGCTGCGTCTCTCTTTTTTGGAAGACAGTAGAAGTTTCCTGTCTTTTGTTCGATTCTCAAGTCCCTGAACTTATGAAGTCTAGTTTCTGTAGTGGACCAATTGGTTAACATGCCACCGAGCCATTTTTTATTAACATAATGACACCGAGCCCTTATTGCAGCCCGCGCTACTAAATCGGCTGCTTTAGTTTTTGTACCAACAATTAAAAACTCTTTTCCCTTACTTGCTGCATCAAAAACTAAATCACAAGCTTCTGATAAAAAACGCGCAGTTTTAGTAAGATTTGTGATATGAATACCTTTACGCTTGGTAGAAATATACGGCGACATCCTCGGATTCCATTTCCTAGTCCCATGACCAAAATGAACTCCGGCTCCCATCATCTCTTCCAAATTTATGTTCCAATATCTTCTTGTCATTTCTTCCCCCACTTCCTCTTTCTTTTTTGTTTCAAAGAGGTTGTCTTGAACTAAATAATTGTTCCGACGGAACCTTTTCTTCTACCGTAGATTGGACGTCTCAATGTCAATACACAATCCAAACTGTTAACCTCTATTCATTATTATCTGAATTTCCATTACCCCCTCAAGACCATATAGAAAGAGTTTTGCAAATGGAAATTGAATTCCAAAACGCAAGAAAGAATACACTTTGTTTAGGACTCATTAAATGATATATGATCTAAATGATTCTTCAGGGAAATTCTTTTGAACGGCAAGAATCAAATAAGCCTGCGTGGTGGAACAAAATATCGTGTCTTTCCCCCTTTAAAAAAATCCGCTTTTTACGAATGTGTTGCCGCAGTAATCTTTTAAATCCGGTCCCAACGGGGATCATCCCACCTATAACAACGTTCTCTTTTAGACCTTTCAACCAATCGATACGACCACGAAGAGCTGCTTTGGCTAAAACTCGAGCAGTTTCTTGAAAACTCGCTTCCGATATGAAACTTTGAGTATTCAAAGATGCTCTTGTTATTCCCAATAGGATAGCGCGGTACCCGATCGATTCTTCTAAAGCGCGCCCTGTTCGTTCCGCTCGCACCAATCCAATTAGTTCTCCCGGTAAAAAAACATTAGACATTCCATCCTCGGAAACCAACACTTTTGATGTTATTTGGCGTACAATGATCTCTATGTGCCTATTATGAATTTGCACCCCTTGGGATCGATAAACCTTTTGTATCTTATTAACCAACGATATACGACTTTGCACTATAGTCAGCTCAGTCCCAATCAAGAATCCCCAAGGAATTCCAAGAATTTGTGTTATATACGCGTTCCAACCCGCAATTCTTTTTTCTAGGTTCATTGATATTGAATCAATTGAACGCACTTCTAAGACCTGTTCCACTTTTGGAAGACCTTGCGTTATATCACCGGATCTCGATTTTTCATATATAAATGTAACTAATGTATCTCCTTCGTAAAAGATTTCTCCATAATGTCCATGAACAGTTGCTCCCGGAGTGGCCAAATAAGGTTTAGCCAATCTTATTACTACAGAGTCACCTTGAATAAGCAAAACTTGACCCGATTTGAAGGGGGGTCCTTTTTTGGCTATATATCCATTTTGACAAATAAACTGACCGAGACTAATTATTGTGGGGCGTTCTTCCCAATAATTAGAACAATAACTTTGATGGAGAAAATACCAATTCAAATTGAATAAATTGAAAATGATTTTATCGTACGGATCACGATTTGAAATTATCCCATTTTCATCCATTAAATAATATTTAAGCACTTGAAAAGTCCGTTTTAAATTTGCAAGTTGAAGATATTTAGTTATTAAGATCGGATTATGAGTTAGTAAATAATAAAAGGAATCAAAATTCAAAAAATGAAACACCGTTCCGAACGGTCCGATCGACTTCCTAATTTGAATTATAGGATCTGTTGAAATGAATTCTTTTTTTACATTGAGATTGAGATATTTTATATCGTTGAATAGGTCCATTCGGAAACAATTAGATGATGATAAAATCATCACGGAAGGGTATTCCTTATTGTTATTTAACAATGTGCGAATAGTTCCGTGATTTTGGGGGTTAAGTGATTGTTTCATTTTTCTATTTTTATAAATAGAAATGGAATAAAAAGGATTGATGTTGGTATGATCTGATACCTTATCGGAAATGAATCCTAAACCTGAGAGATCAATTCTTTTTCTGCGATACGAAATAGCGGATTTTACTAAGTCGATTATTAGGAAAGATCGAACCAAACCATTTGTACTTACTTCAATAAAAGAAGTACAGACCTCCTCGATGGAAGAACTTTTTATGCCTTGGTTCCAATTCAAAATTAAACAAGTCCGAATTAGTTGAATACTTGTATCAGAAATTCCTTGAATGGGTTTGGCATTTCCATAAACAATAGAATTGACAACTCTAAGTTGCATATTATCCCTTTCTTGTAAAAAATCCGGAGGGAAGAGTGTTGGTAAATTTAGACCATCTGATATCTCATATGTCACTACCGGGCGAACTAAAACAAAATACTTTTTCTTAGTAGATGTGATCCGTTGGACATAGATCCAATTTTTCCATTTTTTTGAGTCCGTAAAAGCGATGTTTACTTTTCCTGGAGGTATCAAGATCCCGCTGTGTCGGGATATCTTATCAGTCTCCCCCGGAAAATGAATATCTCCTGAAAAGATTTTCAGCTCAATTCTCGTTTTTTTTCTCTCCATTCGGACTAATCCGCCCACGTGGCTTCGTGTATTTATATTGAAAACAATTCGTGTATCTATTCCAATGAGACTATTATTTCGTATCATTATCACCGAAGATTCAGGTAAACTATGCACTTCTTCGGGAATGAAAAAAAAAAGATCTAGTCTCATTTGGTATTTTGACTTCAATTCTTTTATTGGTCGAGACTCAATAAAATCTTCTTTTTTAACGAGTGAATGCACGCCCAGAGTACCATATTTAGTAATTCCCGAACTCTTTCTTCTGTATCGAGGATCATCGAAATAAGCAAAAATACTATTATTTCTACGGAAAATACCATTTATTGGTAGTTCAATCGAGATACCTGAATGAGGCATTAACTCTTTCTTTCGTTCTTGAATCGATTGGATTGGAACGAGAAATCTATTTACTCGCCTTTTTCCCAATAAATGAGAATTCCCATGTAAAATCGTCAGATTCCAACGAACGGGTTCTGAATAATTAGGAATCTTGTCTTCTGTTTTTTGACCAGAAAAATATGAACGAAGTAATTTGTATCTTCGTGGATCATTATTCATTGAGAGAGTTGAAATTGGCCCTCGTTCTACAGAAAGGGACGAAATATTCATTTGATCTTGATCCTTGTGCGGTGAAAAGGGGACTGCACTGGATCTCCACGAACCTCCTGATAATATCCATAAATGACTTGTTTTTGGTAAAAGATGAATTTTACTATATGTAAATGTGGATGCGTGGTACACATCATTACTCCAGTGCATTTCTCCCTCTGAGTCCGAATAAATATGTTTTCGAACTCTCTCTTTCAAATTCAAAGTGTATGGTACCTCGCGAATCTCAGCAATTACTTGTTCTGCTTCGACATATTGATTATTTTGAACCAAAAGAAAACTTTTAGGTGGAATAGTTACATGATGTAGAATCTCCTCACTCTGAATAGTGACATATAAGGCTATAGAACATATAAAAGCAGGATGCCCGTGACGCGTACGCATGGGATGAACGAAATCTTCATTAAATTGGATTTTTCCATTCGACGGAGCTCGTACATGTTCTGCAGTACCGCCTGTGAAGACTCCTCCAGTATGAAAAGTTCTTAATGTTAGTTGAGTCCCCGGTTCTCCAATGGATTGACCCGCAATAATACCTACAGCTTCTCCCAACTCGACCAGGTCGCCATGAGTGGGACTCCTACCGTAACATAATTGACAGATCCAAGATGTACTCCTACAAGTAAAAGGAGTTCGAATAAAAATTAGTTGGGTTTGAAAGGTTATGAATTGATGGACAAGCCCAAATCCAATATCTTGATTTCGGATGGCGATGCACCGTGAGCCCATATATATATCCTCTGCTAATACACGACCAACTAATGTTTGAATAAAAATTCTTTCGGACTCGGGAATTATCCCATTTCGAGGACTTACGGCAACCCCTCGGGCGGTTCCACAATCTGTTCGACGTACAACAATGTGTTGAACTACTTCAACAAGTCGGCGCGTAAGATATCCCGCATCCGAGGTTCGTACAGCCGTATCCACAACCCCTTTTCGGGCTCCGTAGCAAGAAATGATATATTCTGTTAAAGACAGCCCTTCGCGTAAATTACTTTGAATAGGTAAATCAATCATTTGTCCTTGAGGATCTGACATTAATCCCCTCATACCTACTAATTGGTGCACTTGAGATGCATTTCCTCTAGCTCCCGAAAAAGACATTATATGGACTGGATTAAGTGAATCTGTCATCCTAAAATTAGGATTCATTTCTTGTCGCAAATATTCACTTGTAGCATACCACACCTCAATAGATTGGCGTAATTTTTCTATTGCGTGCACATTCCCATAATGATGGTGTTGTTCTAAAATGAAACTATGTTCTTCAGCATCTTGTACTAACGATCCCTTAGAAGGGATCGTTAAAAGATCATCAATCCCTAATGAAATGGATGTAGCAGTGGCTTGCTGGAAACCCAGAGTTTTTACTTGATCCAGAATGTGTGATGTATATGCCATTCCGAAGTGATCTATTAATTTGCTAATAAGTTTTTTAATAGCAGTTCCGTCTATTATTTTATTGTGAAAGACTAGATTGACTCGTTCTGCCATAAGTCCCTCCATATTCTGCTGATTGGGATTCGACAATGAGTTTGAGTCAATGATTTGAAAACTTCCCTTTATCAATATTAATACGGATAGAAATTCAGAGAAAGTAGAGTCCTAGTAGAAACAGAAAGATCAAAATTCACGCCAGTGTCACAAAATCACTTAATTGAGATGCCATATGATTAGTGACCATACGAGCAGGCGCGACAAAACCCTTGTAGAGCTTCTTCGATTTCTCGAAAAAGAGAAATATGACCAATAGTTGTTCGAATATATATACAAAGAATTTCTTTTTTTATACTTCTTACTAAAAACGAGTGTTCATAAATCTCCTGACAAGTACCCCCCGATTCATAGTGAATCTCGATGGGACCTTCTTTTGAAGCAATAATGCGTTGATCGAGTCGCCAGCGGAGCCAAAAAGGACTATCTAAATTGAGTCTTTTCTGGCGATAAGCTCCAATTGCATTATAGGAATTACAAAAAAAAGGTTCTTTTTGTTTATTAGACTGCTGATTATTATCATTACTTCTTTCATTTTGATACGTTCTTCGATTCCATGGATTATACCTATTTCTACAAATACCTCGACGATTCCCAACGGTTAATACATATAAACCAATAAGCATATCTTGGGTTGGTACGGAAATAGGATCCCCAATAGCTGGAGACAAGAGATTCATATGCGAAAACATAAGTAAATGGGCCTCTGCTTGAGCCTCCAAAGATAAGGGTACATGAACAGCCATTTGATCCCCATCAAAGTCGGCATTGAATCCCTTACGAACTAATGGATGTAAACAAACCGCCCGTCCTTCGACTAAAATGGGTTGAAATGCCTGTATGCCTAATCTATGCAAAGTGGGCGCTCTATTCAGCAATACAGGGTGCCCCTGCATAACTTCCTGCAAGATTTCCCATACAATTGTATCTTTTTCCCGAATTTGACTCTTAGCAACTCCTATGTTCGAAGCAAGATGTTGTCTAATTAGTCCCCGAATTACAAATGTCTGGAAAAGCTCTATTGCTATTTCCCGAGGCAATCCACATCGATGGAGTGGAAGTGAGGGTCCTACAACAATGACAGAACGACCCGAATAATCAACCCGTTTGCCAAGCATAGTCTCGCGAAATCTTCCCTCTTTTCCTTCAATTACATCAGAAAACGACTTGTAAACCTTATTATGACCATCCCTGATTGGCTGTCCGCGAATTCCATTATCAAGAAGCGTATCTACGGCTTCTTGTACCAATTTCTCTTGACACATTACTAATTCCCCCGGTGTAGATCTATTTGTTGTTAATAGATCGGTAAGCGTATTGTTTCGATAGATGACTCTTCTATAGAGTTCATTAATATCCGAGCTCATTAGCTTACCCCCATCTATCTGAATGATGGGTCGTAATTCCGGAGGAAGAACTGGTAGTAAACATAAAACCATCCATTCGGGTTCGATATTTGTTCGAATAAAGTGTTTAGCTAATTCTATGCGTCTAACCAAAAAATCCCTTCTTCTTCCAATTTTGCGATCTTCCCAGTCATTACCCGTGCTTCTTTCTTGGCCTAATTCCTTCCATTCTACTAATGAATAATCTAGAATACTTTGCAAATCTATATCGGCTAATTGTTCTCGTATCGCACCTGCTCCAGTACAAATTTCTCGATTTCGAAATATATCGAAACCATGAGTAGTAAAAAAAACTGGGATGCTGTATTTCCAGGATTGTATTTCATATTCGAATAACCCTCGTAATCGTAAGAAAGTAGGTTTTTTAGCTATAGGCCTAGCAAAAGAAAAATTGGGATAGGATCCTCCCCCCCTTTCAAATCGGACGTGAAAGTTTCTTTTCGTCCGGCTCAAGTAGTTAGAACCAAATAAACAAAAAAAGAGGTTTTTTTTTTACTTTCGAATTTTCGAAAAATCTCCTAGAATCTACTCCTTACTCAAGTTAGTAGTAAAGACCAAGTAACATTTCATTGATTCATTCTTATTTTTTTTTTCTAGTTTTTTCATTTTTTCTTTTAAAAAAAAAAATAAATGATACTATGTCCATATACAAAATAAATGATACTATGTCCATATAAATAAATGAAATTGGAAATTCTTGAGTAGTCTACTTCCCCTCGAACGCGGAATCCCCTTAAGGGTTGCAATTCAAAAGGGATTTCCTTGTCCATGTACCCCTCCATTTGATTCGATCTTTTAGGTCCTGACATCGCCTCGACGATTATGTTAAGATGTTCTTAAAGCCTATATGCGATGGATAGACTTCTGCAACCATGCATATTTACCCACTGAGAAACAGAATTCAATTTCACAAATTAAGGAAGTCTTTTTTCACGAGGTACAACTCAAAATTACTCATTTTTGACTGCTGAATCGACCATAGACCAACTCCCCGCTCTTTTTTTGTTAATATTTTATACACCCATAATTCTGAGCTTCACGTTACTCCTTTCACGAGACATGTCAGATTGGGGACATCCCACTAACTGGGAAGACAGTGTATCATTTTGAATCTGTAAAATTAGAATTTCGATCAAATCACACATCGCAGTATACAAGGCCTTCCAATTCTTTAAGAGGTTTATCTAAAAGATTCGCGATATAACTAGGTAGACGTTTCAAATACCACACATGGGTTACTAGACAAGCCAGTTTGATATATCCCATTTGATATCTTCGAATACGAGAATCCGCAAATTCAACTCCGCATTGTTCACAAAATTTATGGTCCTCTTTTTCATCTCTGATTACTCGATAATTTCCACAAGCACAAATTCCACTTTTTATAGGACCAAAAATTCTTTCACAAAACAATCCATCCTTTTCGGGTTTATTGGTTTTATAATGAAAAGTATAGGGTTTTGTTACCTCTCCAACTATCTCGCCATTAGGGAGGATTTTGTTAGCCCAAGCACTTATCTTTTGAGGCGAAACTGATTCAATTCGGAGTTGTTGATGTTTATACCGATCGATCATAGAATCAAAATTCCGATTCGTTTCGATTAAGCTTCCTTTCTATTAATCTGTAAATTTTTATCAGATACAAGGCAATGATTCAGTTCCAGAGCCAAAGAGCGTAGTTCTCGAACGAGCAATCGAAAAGATTCTGGAGCATCCGCAGGTTTAGGTATTGTTCCGCCAATCATCGTAATACCAAGGACTTCTTGACGAGCTCGAATATGATCCGATTTATAAGTAAGCATCTCTTGTAAAATATGAGCAACGCCAAATCCCTCTAGAGCCCAAACCTCCATTTCTCCTACCCGTTGTCCACCTTGCTTAGCCCGTCCTCTAAGGGGTTGTTGTGTAACCAGTGCATAATGTCCACTCGAACGCCCGTGTATTTTATCATCAACTTGATGAATTAATTTCAAGATATAAGGCTTTCCTAGTAAAACAGGTTGTTCAAAAGGATCTCCCGTTCTTCCATCAAATATTAGGCTTTTTCCGGGATACTCCGGTTCAAATACCCAGGGATTCGCTGTTTGCTTACTAGCTTCATATAATTGCGAAAATACTAGTTTTCTCGAAGCCTCTTGTTCATATCTCTCATCAAAAGGTGCTATTCGATAATGTCTATCTAGCAGATCCCCCGCTAATCCGAGTGAGCATTCAAATATCTGT